ATTTGCAATATTATAATAGTTTAAAATGCGAATTTTGGGCCCCGTAAATTACTCAAGGCTTTCCTGTTTCCGGGGGGTTTTCAGGAGTGTTAGAGATGTCAGGAGTGATGGGGGGGTAGGGGGGGTTTAACGAGAATAAACCTTCAGGAGGGGGTGAACAATAGTTTATCTCGACTAGGTAAATACTATTATGTCCTTGATATAATTTTATGTAATTCTTGTGTAATATCTTTACATCATTTCACTTATGTCTTTCATGCAAGGAAATGTACCACCTTATTTACTATTACCGTGTGCACTCTGAAATGTAATTGAAAGGAGAACAAAAAAAGGAACCAGTAGCCCAATGGAAAGAATGCTCGGCATGGTGGGTGTCCCATTATAGGGTTCCACCATTAACTTATGCCAAGACAAGGGTCTACTGGGGAGTTAATAAGAAGGATGTTCCTGAAATAGGAACCAGATGCCAGGAATAATTCACTAAGTGAAACCCCCACAATTATTGTCCCTCACCTTCAATAATAGTTAGCGCGTTCTTCCATCGATTGCTCGGTTCTTATTGGGTTAAAATATCCTTGAATCCAGGAATGTTGAATGCTTGGTATATATTTTGACCTAGCGTATTATACTGATTATTCTATTTCCTGGTTGACGATGGATTTAATGTGTATAAAAACTTCAATGGTTTCAGCATACCTTATTTAATTATTACTATAAGTATGGTTTAATTACACGATGGCTGATAATACATAGATGTACTATATTACATAAATAATATAATAGTTGAACAAAGAATAGTTTAGTTTTAGAATACTAGCTTTGGGAGTTAGCGGTGAGGGTTTGAATCCCTTTTCTTTGAGCAGTAGGAGGGATTTTAACCCTCGGCCTCCGGTTTACAAGACCGGCGCTCTGAGACTGAGCTACTAATGCATGCTCACCCTAGGGCTTTGTTTTCTAATAGGCTGGCGAGTGGTATAAAGCATAGAAATAATGAGAAGTAGAGGACTGAGGCAATTTGGCCGATGATTACATATGGGTGTTCGACGGGTATTCCTCCGATTCAGGTTAGGATTAGAATGTCAGCAATTAAGGTTCAGAATAGGAATTGTGTGACGGGGCGGAACATTGTGCCTCGTTGTTTTGATGTGTGGAGGAAGGGGACTACTAGGAGCACAAGAATTGACCCCAGGAGGGCTAGGACCCCTCCTAGCTTGTTGGGGATAGACCGGAGAATGGCATATGCGAATAGAAAGTATCACTCAGGTTTAATGTGAGGGGGCGTGACAAGGGGGTTAGCGGGGGTGAAGTTGTCAGGGTCACCTAGTAGGTTGGGGGCAAATAGTGCAAGGGATGCGAGGGCCAGTAGGGCGATTGCGAATCCTAACAGGTCTTTGTAGGAGAAGTAGGGGTGGAAGGGGATTTTGTCGGCGTCTGAGTTCATGCCGAGTGGGTTGTTGGCGCCTGTTTCGTGGAGGAAGATTAAATGGATTATTGAGGCTGCTGCAATGACGAATGGGAAGAGGAAGTGGAAGGCGAAGAAGCGAGTGAGGGTAGCATTATCGACGGAGAAGCCCCCTCAGATTCATTGCACTAGCTCGTTTCCGACGTATGGGACAGCGGACAGTAGGTTGGTAATGACTGTGGCCCCTCAAAAAGACATTTGTCCTCAGGGTAGGACGTAGCCTACGAAAGCAGTTATCATTACTAGGAGCAGAAGAACTACTCCGACGTTTCAGGCTTCTTTGTAGAGGTAAGAGCCGTAGTAAAGCCCCCGTCCGATATGCAGGTAGATGCAGATAAAGAAGAAGGAAGCTCCGTTGGCGTGGAGGTTGCGGATTAGTCAGCCGTAGTTTACGTCTCGACAGATGTGGGCCACGGATGAGAAGGCTGTAGCAATATCGGAGGTGTAGTGTATTGCGAGGAAAAGGCCTGTGAGAATTTGGATAATTAAGCACATGCCTAATAGAGAGCCAAAGTTTCATATGGCGGAGATGTTAGAGGGGGCGGGGAGGTCGACGAGTGCGTCATTGGCGATTTTTAATAGGGGGTGGGTTTTGCGAAGGCTAGCCATTATAGGTTCTTGTAGTTGAATAACAACGGTGGTTTTTCAAGTCATTAGTTCCGGTTAAAATCCGGGCGAGAATTATGACTTATGTTATATCTTTATTTCTTCTTGGGTTGGTGTTGGGCTTGTTAGCTGTAGCTTCAAACCCCTCGCCGTACTTTGCGGCACTGGGGCTGGTTGTTGTCGCAGGGCTGGGGTGTGGAATTTTGTTAGGCCACGGGGGGTCTTTCTTATCTTTAGTGTTGTTCTTAATTTATTTGGGAGGGATGCTCGTCGTGTTTGCGTATTCCGCTGCTTTAGCAGCAGAGCCGTACCCGGAGAGTTGAGGAAGTGAGCCTGTAGTAATATCAATGCTTTGGTATATTTTTGTGGTTGCGGTAGTTTCAGCCTTGTTTCGAGGAGGGTGGTACGAGTTTTCTTGGGTGTCTGTTGATGAGTCGGGAGTCTTCGCGACGGTCCGGGGAGACATCAGTGGGGTGGCGTTAATGTTTTCTGCTGGTGGGGGGTTGTTAGTGATTAGTGCCTGAGTCCTTCTGTTAACGTTATTTGTGGTGCTTGAGTTAACGCGGGGGTTGAGTCGAGGCACCTTGCGGGCAGTCTAAAGGGAGGCAAATACGACTGCAAGGGAGAGTGTAAAAATAAATAGGGTGAGGTAGGTTTTGATTATTCCCTTTTGGAGGTTGCTTGTTGTAGTTACGAGAGGTTTGTTGAGGGAAACTAAGGCTTTGGGGGCGATTTTTTCTAGCCATGTTTGGTCGACTGTCTGGGAGGCAATTATTTGGCCGAGGGTTAGGTTGATCTCAGGAGTAATGCGGTGGATAGTCGCTGGAAAGAATCCTAGCATGTTGGAGAAGTGGTGAGCAGCGAGGGCGGGGGTTTGTTTAAACTGTTTGCTCGTTAGAGATGCCATTTCTAGGGCTGAGAAAAGTCCTAGGGCTGTGACTGCCAGGGCTGCAAGTTTTAGGCTGGCGGGTATAGTTATTACAGGGGTTTTGAGGGGTAAAATGTTCGAGGTAATTAGGAGGCCCGCAATGATGCTCCCTCAAGCTAGTCGTTTGATGGGGTTGATTACGGCGGGGTTGTTCTCGTTAATGGGAGAGAGAGGGTTGAAGCGGGGGTGACCCATGGAGACTAAGAAAACGATTCGGAGGCTGTAAACTGCTGTGAAGGAGGTGGCGATTAATGTTAGGGTGAGGGCTCAGGCGTTTAGGTGGGATGTATTTAAGGCTTCAATGATTGCGTCTTTAGAAAAGAAGCCTGCCAAGAAGGGGGTGCCTGTTAGGGCGAGGCTCCCGACGGTAAGGCAAGAGGAGGTGAAAGGTGTGAGGTGTTGTATGCCCCCTATTTTCCGGATGTCTTGTTCGTCATTGAGGCTGTGGATAATAGAGCCGGAACATAAGAAGAGCATGGCTTTGAAAAAGGCGTGAGTGCAGATGTGTAGAAAAGCAAGTTGTGGTTGGTTGAGTCCAAGGGTCACTATCATTAAGCCTAGCTGGCTTGAGGTAGAGAAAGCGACGATTTTTTTGATATCGTTCTGGGTAAGGGCACAGGTGGCGGTAAAGAGAGTTGTTAGGGCCCCTAGGCATAAGCAAGTGGTAAGGGCTGTGGGGTTGTTTTCTAAAAGCGGGCTTAGGCGGATGAGAAGAAAAATTCCGGCTACGACCATTGTGCTTGAATGAAGTAGGGCAGAGACCGGTGTGGGGCCCTCCATAGCGGAGGGAAGTCAGGGGTGTAGGCCGAACTGTGCTGATTTTCCGGCGGCGGCTAGAATTAGGCCAAGGAGGGGAGGTGTGAGGTTTATGTCTTGTGTGGTTGAAAAGATTTGTTGAATTTCTCAGGAGTTGACGTTTATTGCTATTCATGCTATGGCGAAGATGAGGCCAATGTCCCCGACGCGGTTGTACAGGACGGCTTGCAGGGCGGCGGTGTTTGCGTCCGCTCGGGAGTACCATCAGCCGATTAATAAGAAGGACATGATTCCAACCCCCTCTCATCCGATAAATAGTTGGAATATGTTGTTAGCGGTTACAAGGATAATTATAGCAATTAGGAAGATTAACAAGTACTTGAAAAATCGGTTTATGTTGGGGTCTGCGTGCATATATCAAGAGGCAAACTCTAAGATGGACCAAGTGACATACAGGGCGACGGGTGTAAAGATGATTGAGTAGAAATCGAAGTAAAAGCTGATATTGACGTTGAAGGTCTCTGTATTTATTCAGCATCAGGTTGTAGTAATAATTTCGGCCCCTTGGTTTAGGAAGAGGGTGAGGGGCAGGAGACTAACAAAAAATGCCATTTTTACGGCAGTTTTTACTTGCTCTAATGCCCAGCCCTCTTTTCGGGGGTTAGGGTTAATTGTGGTAATAACTGGGTAAATTAACAGTGCGAAAATAAGGACAAGACTAGAGGCTATTATTAGTGCGGAGGGGTGCATAGCTGCTACTTGGATTTGCACCAAGAGTTTTTGGTTCCTAAGACCAACGGATGAGCTGTTATCCTTTAGGAGCGGGCTCGAGTGAGCCTTGGGGTTCAACCAAGGGGGCGAAGATTAGCAGTCTTCGTTGCTAGCGAGCATCTCTCGGTGGATAAGAGGATTTTAACCCCTGTTTTTAGAATCACAATCTAATGTTTTGGTTAAACTATATCTACAGGCGGCCCATCCCCAGATTAACTCGGGTTTTAAAATAAGTAGGAGGAGAGGGAGGAGATGAAGGGTAATTAGTAGATGTTCGCGAGAGTGGGTGGGCTCGGTGGCGAGGATGTGCGCGGGAATTTTACCCCGTTGGGTTATTAAGAATATATACAGGGAGTAGCCTGCTGTAATTAGAGTGCCCAGTCCTGTGAGTGCAATTGTTCATCATGATCAGTTAAGTAGGGATGTGATGATTATTAATTCTCCTATTAGGTTAGGGAGAGGGGGTAAAGCTAGGTTAGCTAAGCTAGAGATAAATCACCAGGTAGCCATTAAGGGCAGGATAGTTTGGAGCCCTCGGGCTAGGACCATGGTTCGGCTGTGAGTGCGTTCGTAGTTTGTGTTTGCTAGGCAGAAGAGGGCTGAAGAGGTTAGACCATGGGCAATCATAAGAATTAATGCTCCTGAGAATCCCCAGGGGGTTTGAATTAAAATGCCCCCTACTACTAACCCCATGTGGCTTACGGAGGAGTATGCGATTAGGGATTTTAAATCTGTTTGTCGCAGGCAGATTGAGCCTGTTATGATGATACCTCAGAGGGCTAAAACAATAAATGGGTAGCTTAGTTCTTTTGTTAAGGGGTCGAGAACGATAAGTATTCGTATCATGCCGTAGCCCCCCAATTTAAGTAGTACGGCGGCCAGGATTATGGACCCGGCGACTGGGGCCTCTACATGCGCTTTTGGCAGTCAGAGGTGAACGCCGTATAGGGGCATTTTAACAAGAAAGGCTAGTATGCAGCCTGCCCATCAAAATTTGTCTGCTAGGCCAGACAGGTGTAGGGGTTCTGAATACTGCAGGATTAGGAGGGAAAGGGTGCCTGTTGAGACATATAGAAGGGAAAGAGCAACTAAAAGGGGCAGCGACCCTGCTAGTGTGTAAAATAGAAAGTAGGTGCCGGCGTTTAGTCGTTCAGTTTGGTTTCCCCATCGTGTGATTAAAATCAGTGTTGGGATGAGGGTGGCTTCAAATATAACGTAAAACATCATCACTTCGGTGGCCCCGAAGGCTATGATTAAGAAGATTTGAAGGGATGTTAGGAGGGAGATATATAGTCGTTGGCGATTTTCTGGCTCGGGCGCTATATGATTTTGGCTCGCTAAAATTATTAGAGGAAGGAGTCAACAGGATAAGACTAGGAGGGGGGTAGAGAGGGCATCTGTTGCCAGGTAAGAATTTGTGGTGGTTCAGCCTGTCTCAGACATGTTTTTTAGTCATGACAGGCTTGCTGTGGCGATTAAGAGGCTGTGGAGAAGGGTTGTGGGTCATAGTCATTTTTTAGGGACTGCTCAGGCTGTAGGAAGGAGTATTAAAGTGGGAATGAGAATTTTTAGCATTGTAGGAGGTTAAGGGCTTGGAGGCGGTCTGTGCCGTGGGTCCGGGCTGTTGCAACTAGGAGGGCTAGGCCCGTACTTGCTTCACAAGCTGAAAAGGCCAGAAGAAGGACAGGGAGGGCAGAAAAACTTGTGGAGGAGAGGCTCATAGATCAGAGGGAAAGGGCAATAAATAGTGAAAGTATTATCCCTTCAAGACATAGGAGGGCTGACAAAAGGTGTGTGCGGTGGAATGCTAGCCCAGATAGACCTAGCACAAAGGCTGTTGAGAAAGAAAAGTGGATAGGGGTCATAAGGCGGTTATGGACTTTAACCATAAGTGTTTGAGCCGAAATCAAAAGTTTTTCTTAAACTAACTGCCTATTCAGCTCATTCCAAGCCTCCTTGAAGTCACTCATAAATTAGGCCTACTGTAAGGAGAACAAGAACGGCAGAGGCTCAGAAGAAAGTTGAGAGGGGGGAGGAGAGCTGGTCGCCTCAGGGGAGGGGTAGGAGGAGGGCAATTTCCAGGTCAAATAGGAGGAATAAGATGGCTACTAGGAAGAAGCGTAGCGAAAATGGGAGGCGGGCAGACCCTACGGGATCGAAGCCGCATTCATACGGGGATAATTTTTCGTGGTCGGGGGTTATTAGGGGGAGTCAAAATGAGACGATGGCTAAGACTGTTGACAATGCAATGGCAATTAGTGCAATAGTTGTGATTAGATTCATTATCTTTCCTTGGATTTTAACCAAGACCATGTAATTGGAAGTCACTTATACTAACGTTAGTACTAGAAAGATTATGAGCCTCATCAATAGATTGAGATGTACAGGAAGAGTCAGACTACATCGACGAAGTGTCAGTATCATGCAGCGGCCTCAAACCCAAAGTGATGTTCGGATGTGAAGTGGTATTGGACTTGACGTATAAGACAAATGGCTAAAAATGTTGAGCCAATAATTACATGTAGCCCGTGGAAGCCTGTAGCGACAAAGAAGGTCGAGCCGTATACCCCGTCTGCAATTGTAAAGGGGGCCTCATAGTATTCCAGGCCTTGGAGGAATGTAAAGTAAAAGCCGAGAAGAATAGTTAAAAGCAGGGACTGAATAGCTTGTTTTCGCTCCCCTTCTATAATGCTGTGGTGAGCTCATGTTACTGTCACCCCAGAGGCTAACAGGACCGCTGTGTTTAGGAGGGGTACTTCAAAGGGATCAAGGGTTGTGATTCCTGTGGGTGGTCAGCAGCCTCCTAGCTCGGGGGTCGGAGCGAGGCTTGAGTGGTAGAAGGCTCAGAAAAAGCCAAGAAAAAAGAACACTTCTGATGTAATGAATAAGATTATTCCATAGCGCAGGCCTTTTTGGACTGGGATTGTGTGGTGTCCTTGGAATGTTCCTTCTCGGACAATGTCTCGCCATCATTGGTATATTGTGAGGAGGAGAAGAATAGTGCCGAGTGTTATTAGGGTCGTTGAGTTATAGTGGAATCAAATTGCTAAACCGGATGTTATTAACAGAGCGGCAGCGGCCCCTGTTAGGGGCCAGGGACTAGGGTCAACCATGTGGTATGCGTGTGCTTGATGGGCCATTAGACGTTTTCTTGTAGGTATAGGCTTAGGAGAAGAACAAAGACGTAAGCTTGGATTATTGCTACAGCGACTTCTAGGAGCGTAAGTAGGAATAGAATGGTTGTGGTAAGGATGGCTACAGTAGGCATGAGAGGTATAAGGACATAGGCTGCTGTGGCAATGAGTTGAATTAATAGGTGGCCAGCTGTTAAATTAGCAGTGAGCCGTACTCCCAGGGCAAGTGGGCGAATGAATAGGCTAAGGGTTTCGATAATGATTAGCACTGGAATTAGAGGGGTTGGGGTGCCTTCAGGCAGAAGGTGGCCAAGGGCGATGGTTGGTTGATTTCGGAGGCCTATAATAACTGTAGCGAGTCAAAGAGGGACGGCGAGGCCCATATTTAGTGACAACTGGGTTGTTGGTGTGAAGGTATATGGGAGGAGGCCAAGCATGTTAAGGGTAATAAGAAAGAGTATTAGGGACATGAAAATTAGGGCTCATTTGTGGCCCCCAAAGTTGATTGGCAGGAGGAGCTGGTTTGTGAATCGGCTAATGAATCAGCTTTCGAGAGTTAAAAGGCGACTGTTTATTCAGCGAGATGTAGGTGTTGGGAATAGAAGTCAGGGCAGAAGGAGGGCAAGGGCAATTAAAGGAATACCTAGGAGAACAGGGCTTATAAATTGGTCAAAGAAGCTTAGTGTCATGGTCAGTTTCAGGATTCTGTTTTGGGTTTTTCGGTACTTTGAGTGGTGGGGTCATTTGGAAATGTGTGGGCTATAACTTTAGGGGGAATTACGGTTAGGAGGACAAATCAAGAGAAGACTAAAATAGCAAACCAAGGTGCAGGATTCAGTTGGGGCATGTCACTAAGGGTGGTTGGGGATCACCAATCTTTAGCTTAAAAGGCTAACGCTAGGGCCCGATTTAGCTTCTTAGCGAGGCGTCTTCAAGTATTGCTAGGGATCAGGTTTCAAAGTGTTCTAGGGGAACGGCTTCAACGACGATAGGCATAAAGCTGTGGTTTGCTCCGCAAATTTCTGAGCATTGTCCATAGAAAACTCCTGGGCGGGATGTAATAAAGGCTGTTTGATTCAGGCGACCTGGGACCGCGTCCATTTTTACTCCAAGAGCGGGGACTGCTCAGGAGTGGAGCACGTCTTCGGCGGAAACTAGAACTCGTACTGGGGATTCAACAGGTACTACCATTCGATGGTCTGCTTCTAATAGGCGAAATTGCCCAGGGGTTAGGTCTTGCGTGGGGATTATATATGAGTCAAATCCGAGGTCTTCGTAGTCGGTGTATTCATAGCTTCAGTATCATTGATGTCCTATTGCTTTGATGGTGAGATGGGGGTCATTAATTTCATCCATCAGGTAAAGAATTCGGAGGGAGGGCAGGGCAATTAAAATAAGAATAATAGCTGGGAGAACGGTTCAGATAATCTCGATTTCTTGAGAATCTAAAATATACTTGTTTGTAAGCTTAGTTGACACTATGGCAACAATAATGTATAGAACTAGTGTGCTAATTAAGAACACAATTATTAAGGCGTGGTCGTGGAAGTGAAGGAGTTCCTCTATAACAGGTGAGGCTGCATCTTGAAGTCCTAATTGTGAAGGATGGGCCATTATTGGCAAGATACGCGGGACTTTAGCCCGCAATTCTGCCTTGACAAAGCAGTGTAATATCTATTTTACTAGTATCTTATGAAGAAAGTGGCAGAGTGGTTATGTGTTTGGCTTGAAACCAATTTATGGGGGTTCAATTCCCTCCTTTCTCGTATTAGGTTGTCTGTACTTGGACGAAAGCGGGCTCTTCAAATGTGTGGTAAGGAGGAGGGCAGCCGTGAAGTCATTCAACGTTTGTTGAGGTTAGCTCTACTGACAGAACTTCCCGCTTAGCTGCAAATGCCTCCCAGATAATGAAGAGGAACATAATAACAGCAACAAGCGAGATGAGGGAGCCGATAGAGGAGACTGTATTTCAGAGGGTGTAGGCATCGGGATAGTCTGAGTATCGTCGAGGCATTCCAGCGAGACCGAGGAAGTGTTGGGGGAAGAATGTTAAATTTACCCCTGCAAACATTACTCCAAAGTGAATTTTTGTTCAGGTGTCGTGAAGGGTGTAGCCTGAGAATAGCGGGAATCAGTGCACAAATGCAGCTACAATGGCGAAGACAGCCCCCATCGATAAGACGTAGTGGAAGTGGGCGACTACGTAGTATGTGTCGTGGAGAACAATATCAAGAGAAGAGTTGGCTAAGACAATTCCTGTCAGTCCACCAACTGTGAATAAGAAAATGAAACCGAGGGCTCAAAGTAGAGGGGTCTCTCATTTGATTGCTCCCCCGTGAAGGGTGGCCAGTCAGCTAAAGACTTTTACACCTGTTGGGATGGCAATAATCATAGTGGCGGAAGTAAAATAGGCCCGTGTGTCAACATCTATACCCACCGTAAACATGTGGTGAGCTCAGACGATAAACCCGAGTAGGCCGATTGCCATCATTGCCCATACCATGCCCATGTAGCCGAAAGGTTCTTTTTTACCTGAGTAGTAAGCTACAATGTGTGAAATCATACCAAATCCAGGAAGAATTAAAATGTAAACCTCAGGGTGCCCGAAGAATCAGAATAAGTGTTGGTACAGGATTGGGTCTCCCCCTCCAGCTGGGTCGAAGAAGGTGGTGTTTAAATTACGGTCAGTCAGGAGCATCGTGATTCCTGCAGCAAGTACAGGCAGGGAGAGAAGAAGAAGTACGGCTGTAATTAGTACAGCTCAAACAAATAGGGGCGTTTGGTATTGGGAAATGGCGGGAGGTTTCATGTTGATGATAGTTGTGATAAAATTAATTGCACCAAGAATTGAAGAAATACCTGCTAAGTGGAGGGAGAAAATTGTGAGGTCTACGGATGCCCCAGCGTGGGCTAGGTTTCCTGCCAGAGGGGGGTAAACGGTCCATCCGGTTCCGGCCCCAGCTTCAACCCCTGAAGACGCGAGGAGAAGGAGGAAGGAAGGGGGAAGTAATCAGAAGCTCATATTGTTCATTCGAGGGAATGCTATATCAGGGGCACCGATCATTAGAGGGATAAGTCAGTTTCCGAAACCTCCAATTATAATTGGCATTACTATAAAGAAAATCATTACAAAAGCGTGAGCTGTTACGATTACGTTATAAATCTGGTCATCTCCAAGGAGGGCGCCGGGTTGGCTTAGTTCTGCTCGAATCAGTAGGCTCAAAGCAGTTCCTACTATTCCAGCTCAGGCACCGAAAATCATATAGAGGGTGCCGATGTCTTTGTGATTGGTTGAAAAGAGTCAACGGGTAGTTGCCACGGGTATGATGGCTGAGGGTTAAGCGGTGGATTGTAGCCCCATGTACAGAGGTTCAAGTCCTCTTCGTACCAGCTCTGAGGTGTTTTACATATTAGATTGCAAATCTAAAGAAGCAGGCTAACTCCCTGCCGGGGCTTTCTCCCGCCTATCGCGTATTATTACTAGGCGGGAGAAAGTAGACGGATGCTCGCTGGTTTGAGCGCTTAGCTGTTAACTAAGATCTTGTAGGATCGAGGCCTGCCTGTCTAGGAAGGCTTTAGCTTAATTAAAGTACCTGTTTTGCATACAGGAGATGTGGGGTAGTGTCCCGCAAGTCTTACAGAGGCTGAGAGATTCTCACTCCCACTGAGGGCTTTGAAGGCCCTAGGTCTAGATTAGCCTAAGTCTCTAGAGGGTTAGAATCGCCATAATTCCTGGTGTCAGGGGGAGAAGGCACATTGCTATCATGGAGGTGAGAGCTAAGGGAAGTGTTATTTGAGCCGGTTGTGTTCGTCAAGGGGTTGTGCCTGTTGTTGTGTTGGGAGACATGGTTAGAGCTGCTGCATAAGTAATGCGTAGGTAGAAGTACAGGCTCAGGAGGGCACTTAATGCAGCTAGGGTTGCGGTAGCAGCCAGTCCTTGTTTTGAGAGTTCTAGGATGATTATTCACTTAGGCATAAAGCCGGTAAGAGGGGGGAGTCCGCCAAGGGAGAGAAGTATTAGGGGGATTATTGCAGTTAGTGCCGGGGCTTTGGTTCACGAGAGGGTTAGTGAGTTGATGTTCGTTGAGTTGTTAAGCTTAAAGGTTAGGAAGGTGGCGGCAGTTATGACAAAATATGTGATTAAAGCTAGGAATGTGAGGGAGGGGGCGAATTGGAGAACCAGAATTATTCATCCAAGGTGGGCGATGGAGGAGTATGCTAAAATTTTCCGGAGTTGTGTTTGATTGAGGCCACCTCAGCCCCCAACTAGTGTAGAGGCGAGTCCGAGGAAGATCAGGAGGTTTGGGTTGGCTGGTTGTATCTGGAGGAGCAGGGCGAAAGGGGCTAGTTTTTGTCATGTGGATATTAGTAGTCCTGTGGTTAGGTTTAGTCCTTGAAGCACTTCTGGTATTCAGGAGTGTAGGGGGGCGAGACCAATTTTTAGGGCTAGGGCAATGGTGATGACCGCGTTCGGGAGGGGGTGGGATATCTGGCTGATGTCCCATTGTCCTTCTATTCAGGCATTTGTTACGGCAGCAAACATGAGTGTGGCGGCAGCGGTGGCTTGGGCTAGAAAATATTTGGTGGTGGCTTCGATGGCTCGGGGGTGGTGATGTTGGGCTATAAGTGGGATAATAGCAAGGGTGTTGATTTCAAGGCCTATTCAGGCAAGGAGTCAGTGTGAGCTCATGAATGTGAGAGTAGTACCTAAACCTAAGCTTAATAATAGGGTAGTTAAGATGTAAGGGTTCATTAGCAAAGGAAGGATTTTAACCAACATGTTTGGGGTATGGGCCCAAAAGCTTTTTTAGCTGACTTTACTAGTAAGTGGTGTAGTGGAAGCACAGAGAGTTTTGATCTCTCCGGGTAGGGTTCGAACCCCTTCTTTCTAAGGAGTTGGGGGGACTTTAACCCCCGTGTTACACTCTATCAAAGTGGCCCTTAAACTTCAGGCACAACTCCTGAGTTACAGCTGCGGGGGAAGGCCTGCGAAGGAGATTGGGAGGGCTAGGTGTCAGATAACTAGGGCCAGTGTCAGCGGTAAGAAATTTTTTCAGACAAGATGTATTAACTGATCATAACGGAATCGGGGGTAGGAAGCGCGGACTCACAAGAACAGTACTGACAGAAGGGCTGCTTTTGTCATTAGGTTAATGGAGGTTAGTTCTGGAATTGTTGGAATGTGGGAGGCCCCCAGAAATAAAAGGGCTGAAAGAGTATTTATAAGGAGGATGTTGGCGTATTCAGCCAGGAAGAAGAGGGCGAAGGGCCCCCCTGCATACTCTACGTTAAAGCCGGAGACTAGTTCTGACTCTCCTTCCGTGAGGTCAAAGGGGGCTCGGTTGGTCTCTGCCAGGGTTGAAATGTACCATATCGCTGCCATAGGCCAGGCCGGAACAACTAGTCAAATGTTTTCTTGGGCTACATTAAATGTCTGTAGTGTGAAACCTCCGGTTAAGATAATTATGCATAGGAGGATTAGTCCGAGGCTTACCTCATAGGAAATTGTTTGAGCTACGGCCCGCAATGCCCCAATTAATGCGTATTTTGAATTTGACGCTCAGCCTGAACCTAGAATCGAATAAACTGCTAGGCTTGAGAGTGCGAGGAGGAATAGAATGGTTAGGTTTAAGTCTAGAACGGGGTAAGGTATAGGAATTGGTGCTCAGAGGGTGAGGGCTAAAGTCAGGGCAAGCATTGGGGTAAGGAGGAATAGGATTGGTGAGGCGGTAGATGGGCGCACTGGCTCCTTGATAAAGAGTTTGACACCATCAGCGATTGGCTGAAGAAGGCCGTAAGGTCCCACAATGTTGGGGCCTTTACGGAGTTGTATATAGCCGAGTACTTTCCGCTCAAGTAAGGTAAGGAAGGCGACGGCCAGGAGGACGGGAACAATAAAGGCCAGAGGGTTAATAATGTGGGTAATCAGTGTGGAGATCATAATTAAAGAGAGGACTTGAACCTCTGTGGAAAGGGCTTAGGCCTTTTGCAATGTCCGGGCTCTGCCACTTTAATATGCCGTGTTCTACGGCCAGGGGCTGTACCCTCTTGCTTACTTAAGTAGAAGTCAGTAAGTGAGGGGGAGGCTTGTCGAAAACAGGGGCCTCATTTTTTTGGTCCTTTCGTACTGAAATAAATTACATCATAGATAGAAACCGACCTGGATTACTCCGGTCTGAACTCAGATCACGTAGGATTTTAATCGTTGAACAAACGAACCCTTAATAGCGGCTGCACCATTAGGATATCCTGATCCAACATCGAGGTCGTAAACCCCCTTGTCGATATGGGCTCTATAAGGGGATTGCGCTGTTATCCCTAGGGTAACTCGGTTCGTTGATCGGCTAACGCCGGATCAGTAAGGTCAGAAGTTCTGTTAACTAGAGCGGGAGCTCTTGTTTTTAGGGTTTAGTGGCCCCAGTCCACATGGGGGTTTTTTGTTTCCCCGCGGTCGCCCCAACCAAAGGCAATTAAACTGCTTTCATAAGGTTATATTCTTTTATAAGAGGTCTTTTACATGATCAGTTTTAGTGCCTAAAGCTCCATAGGGTCTTCTCGTCTTATGTTTACATCCCCGCCTCTGCACGGGGAGGTCAATTTCATTAACTTGAGAAAGGAGACAGTTAAGCCCTCGTTATGCCATTCATACAGGTCCCTATTTAAGAGACAAGTGATTGCGCTACCTTCGCACGGTTAAGATACCGCGGCCGTTAAACTTAGAGTCACAGGGCAGGCGGGACCTCTTATATATTAAATCCAAGAGGCGATGTTTTTGGTAAACAGGCGAGGCTTGTGTTTGCCGAGTTCCTTCTTTCTCTTTTAGTTTTTCCTTAATGAGCACACCAGTGTGGGGTTAAAGGTAAGTAGTTGAGTGTTTTTCTTGTTATCTAAAATGTTTTCAATACCCTCTGTGGTTGGGGCCTTTAATGTTCGGTGGGGGTTCGTTCCGATGTACACTTGTGCTTGGAGAAAGAGTTTTTCTTTCTTATTACTCATATTAGCATAATCAGTCCTATGGGTGCATAGGAGGGCCTGGTAGTATTAGGGGATTCAGAGGTATTATCAGGATTAGTGGGAAGTTTCGTGTCTGAGCTTTAACGCTTTCTATTAGGATGGCTGCTTTTAGGCCCACCAAAACACGGATGCCTTGATTTATTATGATCTTAATCCTCCTGGTAAAGTTGTATCTTGTGTTAGAGGAGCTGTACCTCCTTTAACTAACTCCTTTGCATTCTTTTGGTCGGTTGGGTATGATTTCGTTTGACTAAAGAAGGCAGAGGGCTGAACTTCTATCCAATTCTCAGGCAACCAGCTATAACTAAGTTCGGTAGGTCTGTCACCTCTACTCGAAGCTCTTCCCACTCTTTTGCCACAGAGATGGGTGCGCCCTATTAATAGGCTGTCTTGGAGTAGCTCACTTAGTTTCGGGGAACTAAACTAAAATTCTTTTTGCTTAGGGGGTACTAGCTAAATCATGATGCAAAAGGTACGAGGTAAAATCTCTGCTTTATGTGGCTTTACTGGGTTGTTTCATTTCTCTTTCAGCATTCCCTTGCGGTACTTTTTCTATAGCTCAAATATCTTTTTCTATCTCCTATACTAAAGAGGAAAAATGGTTTGTTTACTTTAGTGGGTGTTTTAGGGTTTATTAATGTTTGGTTGTTGTTTTTGGTTGTTTAGGCTAGCTATTGGGCTTCAGGGTAATCCGACTTGCACGGATGACTTCTCAGTGTAAGGGAGATGCTTTTCTTTCTTAGCTATACTCTGATTTATCCAAGTGCACTTTCCAGTACACTTACCATGTTACGACTTGCCTCCCCTTTGCAATTTAAAGGTTTTATTTAAAAAATGTAAGGAGCTTGGGGAGAGTGACGGGCGGTGTGTGCGCGCTTCAGGGCCAGTTTCAGAAGGACACTCTATTTCCTTCTTACTACTAAATCCTCCTTCAGATACGTTTTTCAGTTTATCATTCGTGTTCTCTAGTATAGAGAATGTAGCCCATTTCTTCCCTTTCCGTACGCTACACCTCGACCTGACGTTTTGGGCTGTGCCAATTCTGTTTATTAATAGTCCTTCACAGGATAAGCTGACGACGGTGGTATATAGGCGGGTAGAACAAGAAAAGGTGAGGTTTAACGGGGGTTATCGGTTCTAGAACAGGCTCCTCTAGGTGGATCTAAAGCACCGCCAAGTCCTTTGGGTTTTAAGCTTATGCTCGTAGTCCCCAGGCGGATAGAAATGTAATTAACTATCAATGTTTAGGGCTAGGCATAGTGGGGTATCTAATCCCAGTTTGTGCCTTAGCTTTCGTGGGTTCAGAAATTGTAAAGCCACCTTCGTAGTTGTACTTCTAGCTTTCGTATGCGTATAACAGCTTTGAAAGCATTCGGCTTTAATCATGTTAATTCTCCTAACCACGCTTTACGCCGGTGTCTATCAGCTTGGGCCTCTCGTATAACCGCGGTGGCTGGCACGAGTTTTACCGGCCCTCTTAGCCTTGGCTAAGTCAAGTTTTCACTTATGGCTTAATGTTTATCACTGCTGAGGTCCCTTGAGGGTGTGGCTAAGCAAGGTGTCTTGGGCTAATATTAATTGTGCCTGATACCAGCTCCTTGTTTCCTTAGCGGGAAACTGTGGGGCATTCTCACGGGGGTGCGGATACTTGCATGTGTAAGTTAGGCTAGAGTTGATAGAAAAGTCAGGACCAAGCCTTTGTGCTTTCGAGGCTTTCTAGGGCCTATCTTAACATCTTCAGTGTTATGCTTTACTTAAGCTACGATAGC